AAGGGAGTTTTCACTTTGAACATATAGGGAAAATACTGGCTTGTACTTGATTCGTTGAAACAAAGAAATCGGTCAGTCGATGACTTGGCTTTCAACTAATCTCTTTCCTTGCCTACGGGATGTGCACATGAAGAACTCTTATCTAAGTAGTATGCTTTCTAGTTCAAGTAGCAATTCCTGTCTCTGCTTCTAAAGTAAGACGGGCCCTTTATCTCCTCCCTCCCGGTGTCCCCATTAGTTAATATTCAAAATTGGAAAAGAATTCCAGGTCATTCAGATTTCAGGTTCGGGTTCGGGATATAGATGGAATCGAGAGGGCAGAAAGAGTCCGGTTTCAGAGGCTTGATCAACTGTGTAATCATGGATCATCAAGAAATCCCTAAATGCTTCTTTATACTGTCGCCACGGAAAAGGTTCAGGTAGGGAGAACTCTTAGATTCTCAAGTTTTATATATATAGTCTTTATTAAAATCCATCTCCACCTATGTTGTGTCCTTTCTCCCAAAGCATTCCGGCATCTGTTATTCTTGGTCTCGCCCTGTGAAGCAAAGTCGGACATAGAATTGATAGGGAACCGTAGCCAAGTGGTAAGGCATGAGTCTGCAAAACTTCTATTCGTCGGTTCGAACCCGACCGGTTCCTACAGCGCCATTCTATCAATCATTTTATTACATGGTTAGTGGATAGAACAGGGACCCCCGGATCAAAGGTTCAAAGCCGAGAATTCTTGGAGTGAGACTTTCTTTTTTCAAGCGGCTTGACACAGTAGTTCTTTTTTTCCTCCGTCAGGTCTGCCCCTTCTTTCTATCCTTAATAAGAGTGTCATCCATAACTGACTTATTTGCCATGCTTCTTGTTGAAAGGAGGAGGTATAAGGCCAAAAAGACTAGTGTGACATAATCTGCCAGTTCTCATTCGAGAATAGGATGTCGAATCGGATGGATGGGCTTAATATAACATATAGCTACATCACGCTCGTAAGTGAGTAGAAACTACCTTTTTTTATTTCAAAAAAGAAAAGTAAGCATCAAAGCCCACAAGTTCCTTGCCTTGTTCATCATATCATGAAAGAGCGCAGTCATGGCTCGCTGGTACGTCGCCCCGGCATTCTTTAGACCAAACGGCATCACCTTGTAACAGAACGTGCCCTCCTACCTAATATGGTGATAAACGCTGTTTTCTCTCGGTCTTCTTCGGCCATCTTGATCTGCTTATATCAAGAGAAAGCATCCCGTGTCCGGCGGTGTTGTCCACCAGAACATCGATGTGAGGGAAAAGAAAATCATCTTTTTGGCTTGCCTTGTTTAGGCTTGGACTTACGGAACCTGCTTTCAAATTGAGGCGTCAAAGGCGAAGAAGCGTAATCATCCATCCTTAACTGGATGCCTTACCCTCCCGTGTGGTTATGGGAGCGGGCCTACTTTCTACTTTTTGACTATGGAGCCGGGCGGCAAGCAAGTGAATGTGATCTTGCCCTCTATCAGCCGGTGTGTGTGAGCTTTGCTCACACCTTATAGCTTTACACTGTCGCCGGCTACTTTCGCTCCTCTACCGTATTCATTTATTCATTCTTTGGAAGCTAGGCACGTGACTTGATAGCGCAGGCACAAGACAAACAAAGAATAGCAAGACCGCATATCAAAAGGTTTGGAACCCAAGCTTACTTTTTTTATGAAATAAAAAAGAAGAAGGCGCTGTAAGCGATAGTAGGTGTAGGTCTTTCTTTCCAGCCGGATTCATTCATGCAATGGAACTCCGGAACTTTAAGAACTGGCCTTGGCCTTGGAAGGAAATATTTATTCAAATCATAATCTTTTAGAAGCTGGCATTGCTAGTTGACTTTTCTTCGTTGACAGCCAGCAGTTGCCGGACTAGCCTTCCTTGCCTTCCGCCTAGCTGCCCTGTCTTAGCTAGCCCTTTCAGACTAGCAGACTTGCTTTCTTGTCCTCGGCCTTCAGACGGGATGCTCTAGGTGCTGCTGCTTTTAGCTGGAATGCCTTGCTTCGCTCTACAGCTAGTGGAGACAACGACTAATAAGATTGACGACAGGAGAAGACCTTAGCTTTATGACTTTTCTGTTATTAGACTAATGCTTTCTTATGTCTGCCATTAGCTTAAGGCTAGTGTAATGGAGGGCTTCCTCGCGGTAAGCTTTCTAGTAAGGGGTGACGAACGAATAGTCCACATCCGATGATCCACATAGTCAGCTGTTTTATGTCCTTCAAGATTGTCGGGGGGTGCAGAATATGGCTCTTTCTGAATATGAGGGCTTTTTTTATGCCTAAGTAAGAGGGAACTATCAGACGCATTGCATTGGCTGGCGTAAGAAGATCCGGTCTCTCACGAATAGGTTTCACAGCAGCTGCAGTCGCAACAGAGGAGCTCGTTGTGTTTGGGAATGCTGAGAGTGATCGAACGCAGGCAGAATAAGTGGATCGGATGTGAAAAGCATCCACACTATGTTGCTACCATTAGTCGTGAATATGCAGGAGTATAAGCAGCTGCTTGAGAAGGCTCGCCATGAGTGAAACTGCCCTTCTTGAGCCTATTCTTACTTCATTTTGACTATTTTTGGTCCTAAGGCTCATGTGGAACCCGAAGCTATAGGTCGCATTATGATTTGAAGTCAAGGGCTCCGAGTGAGGAAATGGTACCGTGCAGGCAGAAAGCTAGATATAGTAAGAGGCGCACTCCTGGGGGCAGGAATAGGAAAGGTTTCGAAATCCTATTAAATCCTATAGGGCAGGGGAATCAAAAAGGGTTCTCGCTCAATCTGATCTTTATTCAGTGCCAAGACCTTTCTTTATTATAAGAAAGATAAGCAATTAGTTAAATTCGATACATTATCTTTCCTTCTTAAGCTTCAGAACGAAGATGGTGAGCTCACGTGGGTAGCTCCCGTCTCCTGTAGCCGCCTTGTTCTCTGTCAGTTCATAAAGTGTCTGACACAGACGCAAAGTCATGACAACCAGACTAGACTAATAACGTTACAAGCAGCGCAAGGAAAAGTCTGAACGCTTTCCGCAAAAATGCTGTTAGTTAGCCCCCTTCGACAAGAAGTGGGAAAACCGGGGAGTGAGTTCATAAACAGGACTCTTTCGAACCGCTTCCTGCTTCTTCGCTCGGTTCCATAGTCCAATCTAAAGCCTGTGAGGCTGGAAACTTCTACAAGAATCAACCATATATATTCCCATCACCACAATCAAAGTAAACGATAGAGTAAATGGATAATCCCCCTTTAAATTAAATAGGTTGACTCTCGGTTAATTCCATGCTCAAGGGCTAAAGCCAGTCGTCCTTCTGAAAGGTCCTCTTCTACGGCTCAAGGTTCAAGCTAAATCAAGTTCCTTTTCTCACTTAAGCGGATACTCAAAGTCAAATCAATGCTTTAAGGAAAGACTTCCCAGCGCAGTCAAGCAAGATAGGATTCTCAACAGGATAAGTTCCGTGGACAAGGCGAGCTAGCATCGGTGCTTTCCTTCCGTGCTGTGCCGTAGGTCAATGAAATTCTTTTTTTCAGCACGAGAAGTCAGTTCTTGAGAAAGAAATCTCAAAGAGAACCCACAAGAACAAAGAAGGGCGGGTATCGAAAGGGGCGGCAGATCTGGGAGAATCCTTTGTTCCATAGCTCTGGGGCGCTAGAGCATATATAGGCCCAAGGGGAAAAGTCCTCGGCACGTCGCTCAAAGGTTAAGCTCAACTCAAACCAGTAGCTCAAAAGGGCTTAGCCGGGCTCAGAAGCAAGTGAAAAGTTCATATGGTGTCGTGAGCTTAAGACCGCACCGAAGAAGAAGGCTGAGTTAAGGAGGAACAAGGTAGCCGTACGGTAATAATAGTTCTGGAGGCAAGCGAATAAAGGCGGCAAAGTCAATATAACCATTCCGTACCCTTTAGAGAAAGAAGGTCATTTTATGAGATCATAAAGTGGCTACTTTCTACAGCTATAAAAGTCTCGTTATGTATTCTAAATACATCTTTTGGACGTTCCTTAAGGTAGGGTATTACAACATGTTTAAATGATGAATACCCAGCGATGCCAGCCTCTGGTAGTATGAATCTGTAGGCTGATTAGCCGAGTTCCTCTCATGACCGGGGGTTGAATACGGAAATGGCATCTATCCTTACGGAAAACGAAAGTTACCTTGATAAATCTTAGGATGGTATCCTACGTCAATAAGAGAAGATTTCAAGGATTGTCCAGGGTAGAGACACCCATACAAACATGATACCGTATCGGGTAAAATCCCACTTATAGCTGAATGATACAAAGAATCGAAATTTTCAAATGTTAAAAACGATTAATAAATCGTCTCCTCTCATTGATTTGAGCTGGATACGTCATTTCGTGGACGATCACAACTTCTCCGATGAAAATAGGGAGCTGTTGATTCGATTTTGGAATCGTGTGTTTAGAGAACTCTTATTAGTTAAAGAAGCCACTGATAAGGTTGAATTTTATGATTCAGATTCTGATGAAGTCTCTGCTGATGAGGTTTCCCGCATCAATCGAGCTCTGACACAGATTGAATTCTTTCAAACTGTGAAGGATGAGTATAAAGAAAAGGTGTTTCAGAAACTTGTGGATGCTAAAAAGGAAAAGATGGACTATAGTCAATTGATGGCCCTTCAGAATGAGATAGAAAATCTGACTATGACATACTATGAGGAATCCATCTACCATTGTCAACCTGCGCTGATGAGGTTGTTCATTAACAGTGATTTACCCTGTGCTAAGGATTTCCTTAAAGGTCAATTTAAAGTTGATAAGAATAGTGGTGATACATCTTCAAGGATTAAGATTATCCCCCATTCTAAAGGGAATTCTAGTGAGAATTCGAAAGATTATATGGATTTACTTACTTCGGAAGAGAAGAATATGCTTTCTTTCTTTGGTCCCTATACCCTTGAATGGCTTTTAATTCATGTATTAAGCAGTTTATTCAGAATTCAAAGTAGCGTAAGGTGTGCTTCCATGATCGAAAGGATTGAATCCCTCGTGCGTCGAAACGCTCATATATTGAGCCATAAAGATGGTAACCCTAGTACACATACTCCTGTATCCACATACTGTAAAAAGGAGTCTAATAACTCTATTAGTTACCCTTTCGGTACAGCTTTGATCGAATTTATGGTTGAACGAGGTCTGATAGACCTCAAGGTACGGGATGTATTATCTGTACAAGGTGGGAATAAACCCGAAATCAAAAAGAAGAAGGGTTATCGTTATCGTTCCAGCGCTCTCTACGTAGAGTGTAAATTCGACACATCTCTTCTTCCTATGAAACTCCAACTACCCATGGTGTGTATGCCAAGGGATTGGAGCTATGATGTTTCTGAAAGCCAAAATTCTGAATACTTGAACATAAGTTCTCTTTCAGGAGGGTACCTTAATGACCATTTAAATGATGGAAACAGCCTTTTGAGTACGGGTGACATATCGAATTTCTTTCTTTATTTTGGTAAAAGTAAGAAAAATGAGAGTCATAAGAAGGCTCAATCTCTTTGCACGGTTATGAATAAGCTGCAAAATCAGGGTTTTAAAATTAATGAAGGATTTCTCAACTTTCTTAAAAGAAATGATGATTTTTTGGTTAGAAAAGGGTTTCTGATGCCTGAGTTAAGAATCAATTTCAAAGAAGTTATTGATAAAGTACGACAGTTGTACTTGGATGAGGATCGAAGTTTTCATACATCCGTAAACTTCGACGCTGTCATGCATGTTCTGTCTACTAACATTCAACGGGCTCGTTATGAGCGAACTGTAATAGAAACGGCTTCTGCCTACGTTGGCTATACATTTTATCTGCCTGCTTTTCTTGACTTCCGAGGTCGAATCTACCGCAGTGGTATCTTGCATTTCCATGAGCGTGATCTCGCTCGGAGTCTTATTCTCTTTAATAATGTGAATCTTTCTAAATATCAGAACTGCGATCTTCGTAAGGTATATGATACCTATCTTACGGCTGGAGGGTTCCATAGGCAGTCTTTCACGTCTAATAAGGATGCTTATGTTTATTTTAATGCACAAATTGATGAAATATCATCAATGGATGAAAAGAGTCCGATGGAATTGTCACCATCTGTTCGTGAATGTAAAAACATAGATGAAGTTTATATTCTCTATTCTTTGGGTGCTAAAAACCCGTTTCAGTACTTGATGTTTCTGTCGGGTGTTTTAAAGATTAATTATTATCAGTATAGAAGATCATCTGTCGAATACTTATTAAGCGTCCCTATTACCCAAGACGCATCGGCTAGTGCCTACCAAATAATATATATCATATTTGCTGTTGAATGAAGACCTGGGGAAAAGAACGAATCTTATAACCGACTCTGATATGAAAGACGATCAAAGAATCGAGGACGTTTATGTCCATATTATGGAGGATTTAAAGTCCTTCATTGATAAGGAAGATCTTCCCGAATCCTTCGTTAAACTTTTCAATAAGTTTATTGATAGAAAATTGGTAAAAAGCATTTTTATGCCTATTATCTATGGTAAGACTCAAATGAGTACGGCTGAAGATATCAAAATGGCTTTGAAACCTTACTTTTATCCTGCTTTCAAAGAAAGCTTTTTGTTGGCCTCCCCCTGCTTCAAGTTCTGGAGGGAATATTACACGGAAATGGAGAATTTGATACGTTTGATCCGCCTTGTAGGCTGGTTTGCTTCAACTTGTGAGAGCTCTGTTCACTACGTCACACCGTTCTTTTGCACCTCCCAGAATTATATGGTTAAGGACTCCCATATCATTTGGGTTTATGACAAAGTGAATAGGAAGAAACGTAAGGTGACTCTTAGACTCTCTTCCAGAGATAAGCGAGACCGTAAGAAGACTGAAGTCTCTACTTTTGTCAACTTCATCCATCAAAAGGATGCATTAATAGCCATGGGAGTCATTTCTAAATTGTATGAGGTAAATGAACCTATTTACACCGTACATGAGAATTTCATTAGTAATCCCTTAGTAAGCGTGCACTTACCGTACATCTACCTGGAAGTATTGAGAGAGCTGGGCCCACCCCTTCGATTCATTAATTCTTTTATCTATGAAAATCTAGTTAGACTTGCTAAAGATCGTGGTGATGATAAAGAGATTCTTGGCTTGGAAGAAAAACGGTTCACTGAGATGGTTCTTACAGAAGACTTGATAGACCAGTTATTTGCTTGTATTTTACCAGAAACCATAAAAATGGACAAGGAGAAGCTTAAAGTGTGGAGAGCCAACATCAGTCGTTTTAAAACGTTCTACTTCGGGTATACCCGCTTTGTATGCTGTGAGGATCCTAGCAGTGGCTCAAAGGATATGAAATGGAATGATCATGTGATCAAATGGGAGAAGTTTTCTAGCCGGCTCAACGGCCAGTATTGTTTGCATCATTAAATGAAGTATATTATACCTATGGGCTGCCAACAGAGGCAATTAGCCTCTTTGTTGATGACTAGGATAGAGAAATCTATAGTTATAGATCCTCATCCTGGATTAATTGTCTGTTCACATACCTATCGTGAACCTTTCCCTTCTTTTTCTTCCATTGACTTTCTCATAACTTGTGTTATGGACCTTCTTTTAGAGTATGCTTATCCACGCTTGGGAAAAGATTCATACGCTAAATTCATAATCATTGTGAGTATGAAGGTCTCAGATAAAGATGATATTGGATTTTCTCTTGGAAGTGCAATCGTTTTGACTCTGGAAGATGGGAGTCTCATTCCTAAGGGCAATGTATATTCAAGCATTCAGAGTTTGGTACTCTCCCATGCTGATAAGTATGAAAACTTCAGAGTGACTGCTGTCACCCTCAAAATCTTTATTGAGGGGAAAGTCTAAAATGTGTCCTCTCTCTCATTAGAAGAGAGGGTGAAATAAATGCATTCTGGAAATAAAGAATTCTGCTTCCCTCTTTTCTTTAAAGATGTCGAGCATATAAATCCTCGCCCTGTAGGGCTACGAAATCGATCGTATCCAACACGTATCACTTCTCTAAAAAACAGTGCGAAAGGTATGACTCCGTTCTTGGTTGCTGATACAGAGACAATCCTCTACGATGGGATGGATTTAGATCCTATTTCTCGGGATAAGTTTTTCATGGGATTAGATCCAACTCCCTTTGACAAAGATAAAAAAGTAGAAGTTCATTCACCTTTTGCTATAGGCGTTATGATTGTTCGTCCGTATGTGCCTGTAAATGAGAGTAATATCGATTACTACTACAGTTCTGATTATCCTGATAAGATCTTCCCAACCCATATGGAAAGAAGTACAAAGTTACTGTCGGACTTTATTCGCCGAATAATCTCTATTATTAAGATGAATCCTGAGATTCAGACTGTCTACTTCCACAACTTTTCTCGCTTCGATGGAATTCTCATTCTGAGGCACCTCGTGCTGCATAATGATGAATATGAAATAAGACCTCTTATGAGAAACGGTAGGCTATATGAGGTGGTAGTCTATTTTAAAAAGCGTATGTTATTCAGGTTCCGAGACTCCTTAAATCTACTTCCGGGTAGTCTCGACTACTTATCAAGTAATCTATGCCCAGAGTTAGGAAATAAAGGGTCCTTTGACCATAGTTCAATGAACTTAGAGAACGTTAAGAAAAAGAGAGATGTAGTGATCGAATATATGAAGCAGGACATTCGACTCCTTGGAGGTGTCATGCAAAAAGCCCAAGATATATATTGGAATCTCTTCGAGGTAGACCTCGTGGATTGGATCACTGTAGCCTCACAGGCGCTTGGTATCTTTCGTATGAATTTCTTCAACGATATGGATTTCCATATTCATATCCCAAATCGGAATGAAGATACCTTCATTCGAAGGGGCTACTACGGTGGTCATGCCGATGCTTATATCCCAAAAGGGACAAACCTGTACTACTACGATGTGAACTCTCTCTATCCTTTTATCATGAAGGAATATCCAATGCCTAGTGGTAAGCCAGTGTGGGCTTCTAATTTGGGTGGTATGGACTTAGATAGCCTCTATGGCTTTATTGAGGCTTACGTGGAATGTCCTGAATCTATTGTCAGACCCTTCCTTCCCTATCATAAGGTTAAAGACCCTACTCTTCTCTTCCCAACCGGGGAATGGATAGGTGTCTACTATACTGAGGAATTAAAGTATGCTAAAAGCCTAGGCTACACTGTGATCCCAATCAAAGGTTACCTTTTCCAGAAGAGGGAAAGCCCTTTCAAGGATTATGTTGGCTCGCTCTTTGAGCGTCGATTACAGGCTAAGGAAGATGGTAATGAAGCTATGAGCTTATTGTACAAGCTCGTTATGAATTCGCTTTACGGCCGGTTTGGTATTCACCCCAAAAGCACGAAGACAGATATCGGTGGTATCAAAGAATACCAGTATAGGATGCGGCAAGAATCATGGTTAGACGGTGATTATCTTGGAAATGACAAATATGTGCTAAGTTATCACACTAATATGGACAATACGATTGATCGGTGGGATCCACCGAAGAACTCTGCTATTCAGCTGGCTGCAGCTATCACAGCATGTGCTAGGATCTATATGTACAAGTATACATCAAGAGAAGACTGCTACTACACAGACTCTGTCGTTCTAGGCAATCCTCTACCTGAGGAAGTCGTATCTTCTTCCATAATAGGTAAGTTTAAGTTAGAAGCAAGAATCAAGAAGGGATTCTTTTTGGCTCCTAAGAGCTATTACTACAGCTCGAAAGAAAAAGGAGACGTTATTAAATACAAAGGTGCAGCTAAAGAGCATGTCGATGCTAAATGGTTTGAGACTCAGTACAAGCATCCTGAAAACCAACTAGAGCGGGAATTTGTTTCCAATTTCAGGGTGAATATTAAAAAACTTTCAGTATATAAACGCAAAGGAAAGGTCACCGTTGCATTAGCATTGAACAACAAAAGAATGCTACTCCACATTGGTGGTAAATGGGTGGGTAGTACTCCTAAGGTAGTGTTTGACTTAGAAAGTCTAGATAACGCATCTAAAGAGATTTTCTATAGCATGAAACAGAAACTCTCTTCCCAAGAGATAGAGAATCTCTATCTTAGAGAGAAAAGAGCTAGTATGGAAGATAAAAGAAGTCAGGATTTGGTGCAAACTGAAGAAAGAACGATGCTAGATAGCGAAGAAGAAGTAGAGGGAACTAACCATACATTAGAAGAGAATAATAAGACAGACGAGAAGAAGCCTGATACCTAAGACTGATAGAAAGGGTTAGATCTTATTACTAGATTAGATAGATAATAACATTGAACCAGTTACCTCTATAGAGGCCTATAACGCAGTTTAGCGATGAGTTCTTGGTCCAAGATCGATTCGATCACCTTTCCTCTGTCTTTGAGCTGTCGGAAGCAAGATTACCTTCTCTGCCAATTGACTTGTTCATTCCATTCCCCGTCTTCTCTGAGTGACAGCTGCCTTCTTGCATGCGAAAGTTCGATAGATCGGTGGAGCGACTTCTTTACTTACCTGATAGGAATGTAATCGCTAAAGCTTATTAGAAGCTTAAGGTAGTTGACTTGCTTAGTGCTTGCATTAAGGCCTGATCAGTGAGCTAAGAAGTCAACTTTGATTAAGTGGCTAATGAGGATTAACTAAGACTAACTATGACTAATTAAGTGTGAACCAGACTAAACACACTTGGTTAAGCATGGTTCCTTTAGTTAAGTGATCCGGAGCTACTTTTCTGAAAAAGGCAGCAGCTCAGCAGCAGCTACAGCAGCCATTGCAGCAGCCTGCAATGATGGCCTTGAAGATAAAGCAGCAAGAAATTGACCAGGCTACAATCCCAGTTGGGTCATCAGGAAAATCCTAAGTGCCAGGAAGTCTTTCCAGGACTGATCTTAACTCTACCGGGCATAACTGCTGGAATCAAGAAGGCTTACTCTTGCTCCCTCTTTATCCAAATTTGAGAAAATGTTCATGACTGGTTCCTAGGCTCATGTGAATTGCATTGAATGGCAGGCTGACAACTGTAGACAGTTAAAAAAAAATGGGCAGGTTGCACAGGGAGCAAGATGAATCATTTGGTTCTTTCTCCAAAAAAGGGCAGCATACTTGCTTGGAAGAGGCTAGGGTTCCTTTGCAATGGGAACATGAGGTGGGCTGTTAACGGGTTGAAGTCGACCTTATTGCAGTTGGGATTTCTTCTTGCTGCATCTGTATACGATATCTGAAAGAAATTCCAGAAGATTCTGAAGTCTGAGACAAAAAGATTGTTCAAGCTTTGCACCTGAGAGGCCTGCATGTCAGAAAATGGAACACTGTGTTGTCTAGAGTCAATAGCTATCCTGTTTTGCAGTAGCTTGTGTTGAGAGGGCTGTCAAATGATGAGGGGAGTTGAGAAAGAGAGGAAGCTCGTGCAAACCGAAAAAGAGATCCAAAGGAATCCTGAAGACTCTAAAAAAGAGCCCAAAACTAAAAAAAATCCCCGGGTTTACGCAAAGATAGCACTTTATCAAGGTACTTTTGAAGGCAAAAAGTATAAAAAAAAAGAAATTCAATCTTACTAATTGATTGAAAAGTCTTTCATCAAATTCGGATTCTGCTATAGCAGAATCTTCATAAGCGGAATCTCTTGTCAAATGGCATCTTTTAACGGGTCCTGCCCCAACTGCTTCATCTCTTTCTTCTGCTGAAATGAAAGATACGACTGCTTCGCTTCGCTGTCTTTAACCGCCTTAAAACCTTTCCTTTTTTTCAGAGGTGGGAAAGTTCTTTCATAGAATTATCCCACTCAAGGATTCACTTAGTATGTCGCATAAATTCTTTCTCATTCTTTTTTTTATGTTTGCAGCTCTGCCGGACCAGCAGCTATACGCGCTGTAGCTCTAACCCCACATTCTACTCTAATCTAAGCACTTATTCCTTTCTTCCCAGACAGAACTTTATGACCAAACTTCCCTTCAAGGTAGGGAGTGAGCCTCGGGGGAGGAATATTCGAATTGAAATGAAGGTGGTTAGCTTTTTTTTCGACCTGATTTGACTCTTGAAGGTGAATCAGAAGCCGAAGCAGAATCTGGAGATGAATCCGGAGAAGAATAAGAAGAAGGTTTCGTTCCAGAAATGGGAGTCAAGTCCACGGTTTGCAGCATTTTTGCTCGTTCAAGAAAGAGCCTCCACCAATGACTACCTTAAAGGTAAGAATCCTTTAATCACATACTCTCCCATTGTAAGCTTAGTAAGCCCTCACCAGCTTTTATCCATGTAGACCTTGCCTTTTTTTTTCTAGTGTAGTGTTCTTCCATCACAACAAGCTTATCTAATTGAGAAAGGTCTTTCTTGAGCAATGAGTTCTGCATTAAACTTGTCTTGTTGTAGAGCAGTTTGCACTCTAATAATCTCATCCCTAACAAACCTGTTGCTTTGTTCCTTCGTATCATAAAAAATCTCCCTCTTGCGGAACAACTGGAGCCTTTGCAGCCTCACTTTACGCTTGCCCTTATTCCCGGTCTGCCAGTTAAAGGCCTTAGCTATAGTAGCACTATGCGCTGTGTCTATATCCTATCTCAGCAAGTCAAACCCTAACAGGGGAAGCTCTTCACTCACTAAGGATAGACAGTCTCCGCGTAGGGGCAGAATTCAAGGCTTATCCAAAAGGAACTAGCTTCTGTTCAAGTAGAAGCATCTTCTTTCTTCCAATTTCAATTCTATATATAAGGCTACTATTTCAAGAAGAAGAAAAAGATTCGAAAGCAAGAAGAACTGCTGGATTCGGCTCAGCTATAAGAGTGGAAAACCCAGCTTCAGGGGACCCGAGGATTGAAAATGCTCGAGAGAAGGTTAAGGCATGCTTTGCACCTAGAAAGTACTACGGAAAACGTTCCTCTCCTTCGTAGTCGAGTTACTACGTTCCTCTGTCAGAGAAATTCATGCACAAGAGTCAGGTCACTCAGAAGGTCTCTCATAAAGGAAGATTGAACCATGACCTGGTTCCGCCCCCAATCGCCGGGCTTGCTAAGAGCAGGGGCCGCAGCTAAGAATCCTTAATATTCCTCTTGCTCCGCATCCTTTGAATGGTTCACACTCGTGCCTGTTTGAAAGCATGTGATAAAGCCTGCCTTTCAATGACTTAATGAGAGCCGAGTAAATCGCATCTTCTATAAGGCTGGCATCTAAAGAAAGCTGTCCTTGGCTGTCTCATTTTTTTGACTATATTAGGACTATAAAAGGGGGCAAGTCGACTTTGCTACACCATGTGTTAGGATATTTTCCTGAATGAGAAAGATGTTTCAAGGCCACTTGAAAGGGAATTTCTAAGAAGTTAGGTCGGTCGCAAAGGAATAGAGGGATGGTTCTTTTTCGAGTTTCATAAGAGAAGATACCTCTTAGAGGGGCTGTCTTTGCCCGAGGGAACCCTTTATCCAACTGCCCTATTCTTGTTTTTAAATCATTATCTTATGTATATACCTACGGCAGATGATGTCTTGGTGTACACGGGATTAGCCCGAATGTTTTTTACGTCTTTATCTTCCTTCGAAGAGAAGGTCTAGTGCGAGCAAGTACGGGTTCTCCGGGCTGTTATAGCAAGGATCAAGGGCTGTGAAAGGCGCACTTTGATCTCTCGGATTTGGGATTGAAAAAAAAGAAAGAATGACTTCACGAATCTCAACCTGTGAGGCACGATCTTTAGTAATTTGCTTGCGAGCGAGTTCTTTCTTCTGACCGTTCTCTCTCCTCATGTGGGGGAAAGGGGGCGACAAGCGCTCTTTTCTGCTAATCTGAAGTAAATGAATTCTATGAATCAAGAGTTTCGCTATTTGGTCAACGAAGCTCCTTTCCTTCATTGTACCGACACACAAGACGCCTTATACATGATCTTGGTGCGGGAATTGGAGGAATTCTGCCCGGCATGGATCTATGGTAAGCCAGCAACCAGAAGATTTGAGCTGAACTACGAGCATTTCTATACTTATTCATTCAGCTTCTTTCTTCACTTCCTGTCGACTTTGCAGGATCAAAATTGGACAGAAAGCAGCCGACGATTGATCGTTTTTTGGCGGTCCAGAGGCCCAATCACTTGGTTGGTTGAAAAAGAGCCGGGGAACTGACCTACTTTATTCCTCCTTCACAGTCAATTCTATGAATCACGGGTTTGGCGATCTCTGACATAGATAGAGGGGGGGCCTTTCATTTGGGGGAAGTAGGAGCTTCTCGGCGGATATAGAGCGCTTACTGCTATGAGTTCCTACTGAAGTAGTCGACTTACTGGCATGAAATCGCATCCCATAATTGCATAGTGTGAAGAAGAGTCGTCCATGAACCTGAAGTTCTTACATGAACTCGAGGAGTTTTTGGCGCTTAATGGACAAATAATTGGAATTGTCACAGCCTAGTCGAACCATTGATAGAAAAGGGAGTTAGCTGAATGAGTGCAATCAAGGTGCTACGTGCTCTCGACTCCCGTATAATCGTCGTTCTTCTCGGGTCAAAAAAGACACTCGAAATATCTTCAATTAAATGAAGAAGAGCGTCAACTTGCGCTGGGAAATTGAATAGATGGAACTTCATGGGCCCTTTCTGATCGAGATCGATGTAACCTAGCGCTTTAATAAAGAAGGAAATGAAAGAAAAAAAGCGAGAACTAACCATGAAAAAGGCCTGTCTTTCTGTACGTGAAAAGATGCCCCTCTCTAGTCAAATCCAAATCGGCATTCAAGTAAAGGGCGCCGGTTCCCCTAACAACTAATCCATGGCCTTACGGGCTCGAGGGTCTCTTTCCTAACGTAAAGCTGTTTTCAACTCCGATCCTCTAAAAGAAGGGGGCTCACTGACCAGACAGGAAAGAAAGCCTTGCCTTCGTAGCGTCACCCAAATTCTCATAAATAAAGAGAGAATTTCGTATATAAGGAGATGAATTCTCTCCTTTCTAACTGAGTTCCGCACCCGGACTCAAACTAGACCTCGAGGAGAAGGTAGCCGAAAGAGCGCTTCTCCGAGAGACATAGTTCGAAATAGTGCATCCCATGCCTTTCCTGGTTGGAAAACCCAACCGGTGATTTCCGACAAGTCTTTCTTCATTTTTGAGCAAGAAGCGGAACTACAAGAAAGCTTTCTTTCTCTTTATGGATAACCAATTCATTTTCAAATATAGTTGGGAGACTTTACCCAAGAAATGGGTCAAAAAAATAGAAAAATCAGAACATGGGAATAGATCTGATACCAATACGGACTACCCATTTCAATTGTTGTGCTTTCTTAAATTGCATACCTATACAAGGTTTCAAGTTTTGATCGATATTTGCGGAGTTGATTATCCTTCTCGAAAACGAAGATTTGAAGTGGTCTATAATTTACTGAGTACTCGGTATAATTCGCGCATTCGCGTACAAACCTGTGCAGACGAAGTAACACGAATATCTCCGGTAGTCAGTCTATTTCCATCAGCTGGCCGGTGGGAGCGAGAAGTTTGGGATATGTTTGGTGTTTCTTCCATCAATCATCCGGATCTACGCCGTATATTAACAGATTATGGTTTCGAGGGTCATCCATTACGAAAAGACTTTCCTCTGAGTGGATATGTAGAAGTACGCTATGATGATCCAGAGAAACGTGTGGTTTCTGAGCCCATTGAGATGACCCAAGAATTTCGCTATTTCGATTTTGCTAGTCCTTGGGAACAACGTAACGGTAACGAAGGATAATTCGGAATCAGAATAAGTCCAGTCCAGGGGACAAATCAATAGGAAATGCTATTTGCTTCGTAAGAAGACTTCTATGAAATGAAAGAGTTTCACGGGAATTGTCTTGATCGTCGGATATCATTAAAAAAAAAAGAAATGGCAAGAATAATTTAATATCGATAGAGAAAAAAAAACGATCTGGAAAACAGGGAAAGGGTTCTCCACAATGACACTGTAGACTAATTGAAAAGGATGTAGCGCAGCTTGGTAGCGCCTTTGTTTTGGGTAAAGAATGTCACGGGTTCCAATCCTGTCATCCCTACCTATTCTTTCCCCTGGGCAGTAAGGGGGGATCGATTGAGATCGATTCAATTGGGGCATAGATAATCTGTTATTTTTATGATACTATATATGATAGTATATGTATGCAGGGTGTAGTATTGGGTTACAAAAGGAATCCTTTTCTTTACAGTCTTATCTATTGTGATAAGAAAAGCGCTCTTAGTTCAGTTCGGTAGAATGTGGGTCTCCAAAACCCAATGTCGTAGGTTCAAATCCTACAGAGCGTGATTCCCTTCTTGTTAGGTCGAATTAGACTGAAAAAAATTCACTAACTTGAACAGTAATCTAAATTTGACCTCTAATCCACAGGAGGTCAATCAAAAAAATCTTTTTTAATTAATCAAAGGTCCAACTGATCACCACGTCTGTATTGTAAATATGCAGTTACGAATAATCCAGCCAAAGTAATAGGAATTAGACCTAAGACGATTCCAAATAGAAAAACTTCAATCATTTCAATTCGTTTGAAAAAAAAAAAAAGAAAACTCTATCCTTAAGCTTCGCATAAGCGACTTCATACGTGTAATTTCATTCAAAAATCGATATTGAATTAGCGAAATCCCTATTCCATTGCTTCAGCCTACCAGACTTATGAGATATCTTTTTTTTTTAAGAGCTTAACGAGTACTTCAATCGATGAACTCCTTGCTGCATCGATGCTCGAGAAAGCAAGAGCGGGATGAGTGCCAACTACAACTACTAATGCTAATTGAAGCTCCTTTCCTGACAGCGTTATGGCATTCAGGAGTTTCATCAGCAATGGTGAGAGTGGCCTATACTAGTTGCGAGATAAAAGTCATTCTTCCAAACAGCGGTAATCCCGCATCTGAACCTATTCTTCTAGCATACAGCTAATACAGTAAGAAAGGCACTAAGACACTAATGCAGCAATAAGACTAAAGCCAGAAAGAAAGCAGGAGATGAACAAAACGAGCCAAAAAGCGCGTCTAATAGCTCTCTCTTGAAAGCGCTTCGATTGCTAATGCTTTCCCGGCAGTTTGAGATCGAGTGTAAGTTGCTCTAGTTTCAGGGGAAGGAGTTTCTTCTTGGCAGTCCACCCCATCCCGTGTAAAGAACCCAGTGAGTCAAAGTAAAGAAAGCTCGTTTTCAGGCTTATAAGTCAGTAAGCAAGAGCTAAAGAAAGGCCTAAGCCCTTTTAGTTTAAGTCAGTTCAAGGTAGGGCAACTTTGAAAGCCAAGCCCTCTATTCTATTCTATATGGGGCAAGGTGAAAGGCTACCCAGCTTCTTGTAAGCAAAGCAGAATCTTTACCTATTATCTTGGGAAAGCCATATGTGGAAATAAGGGAAGAAGCAGGAGATTACCATAGAATTGAAGCTAGAGAAATGAAATGGCTGGGCATCGACGGCTACGAAAGGGGGCTAAAAAAGCGGAGAGCACTCAAAACTCAAACTCCAACCCCCTTCTTCTTTCTATTTATCTAAGAGATAGCACCAGCGTTGACTCTTCTCTTTAAAATTTGGCTATGAAAAGAAATCCGCCCAATGAGCTACAGCTAGATGAGCTAAGGCCAGGGGAT